TTCAAAGGAAGATTATCAATCATCTAAAAAATGAAAAAAAAAAATAGGGAAAAGCCGGCTATCGGAATCGAACCGATGACCATCGCATTACAAATGCGATGCTCTAACCTCTGAGCTAAGCGGGCCCACATCACAGAAATCTTATATGCATAGTAATTGACTAAACTACTGGAATTGGAATCTTAGTTATTAACTAGTCAATATTCTATTGAATATTCTAGAGCATAAGGATTAATATAGCGATCTAGAATTTCGATTTATCACAATTCTAATACTAATATTATTAAATAGTGATTGTAAATATTGTTAATATTCTTTGATTTTCAATTTGAATTGAATGGTAAATATTCTTTTTCATTTCTTTTTTTGGCATTTGAAATACTTTTTATTACAGTTCTATATTATATTCTATTATATATATATCTCTCATTCTATATTTATTTCAAATTCTAATTGTTTAATGGAATGGTTAGTTATAACTAATGAGACATTCCTCCGCTTTCAGGGGAAAGTGAAGATAAAAAACAAGAATCGATCGTTCAAGTATTCCAAATTGAATGGCAAAATGACAGGAAGCGAGACATATAGATCGGGTATATATCCATCTATATTGAATTGCGTATTCCGAAATGATAAAATCATTTTTGATTGGACAAAAAAAGGGTCTCCTATAGAAGATAGTTAAGAAAATCAAAGAGGAGAAAACGCGTTTTCGAGATAGGAATCGGTATCTAATGAATTCAATGGTTCCAGTATAAATGAAAGAAAAATAAAAAGGAATGAAATCACAACGAGATCCTAATCTCAAAATAAAAAGAAAGGGGGATATGGCGAAATTGGTAGACGCTACGGACTTAATTGGATTGAGCCTTGGTATGGAAACTTACTAAGTGATCACTTTCAAATTCAGAGAAACCCTGGAATTAACAAAAATGGGCAATCCTGAGCCAAATCCTGTTTTCTGAAAACAAACAAAGGTTCAGAAAAAAAGGATAGGTGCAGAGACTCAATGGAAGCTATTCTAACAAATGGAGTTAAATGCGTTGGTAGAGGACTCTTTACATCGAAACTTCAGAAAGAAAAAGAATGAAGTCAAGGATAAACGTATATACATACGTATTGAATACTATATCAAATGATTAATGACGACCCGAATCCGTAGTTTTTCTATAAAAAATCGAAGAATTGGTGTGAATCCATTCTACATTGAAGAAAGAATCGAATATTCATTGATCAAATCATTCACTCCATAGTCTGATAGATCTTTTGAAGAACTGATTAATCGGACGAGAATAAAGATAGAGTCCCGTTCTACATGTCAATACCGGCAACAATGAAATTTATAGTAAAAGGAAAATCCGTCGACTTTAAAAATCGTGAGGGTTCAAGTCCCTCTATCCCCAAAAAGACTATTTAACTCCCCAACTATTTATCCGACCCCCTTTCCTTAGCGGTTCCAAATTCCTTATCTTTCTCATTCACTCTATTCTTTTAGAAATGGATTTTTTTTCTAAGCGTAAATGGCTTTCTCTTATCACAATTTGATATCTATGATACACATAGAAATGAACATCTTTGAGCAAGGAATCCCTGGTTGAATGATTCCCGATCAATACAATATCATTACTCATACTGAAACTTACAAAGTCATCTTTTTGAAGATCGAAGAAATTCCCCGGCTTTGATAAAATTTTTTAATCGACTTTTGTCCTTTTAATTGACATAGACCCCAGTTATATGATAAAATGAGGATACTACGGAAAGGACTGTAAATCCTCATGTTAGCGGTTCCAATCGAGATTGGGAATAGCCGGGATAGCTCAGTTGGTAGAGCAGAGGACTGAAAATCCTCGTGTCACCAGTTCAAATCTGGTTCTTGGCACATGATTAATTTGTATGGGTCTCTCTTCCCTAGAATTAATTTCTAATTAATTGATATGACCTATTCGAAGCTGCCACCGGTATGCGAATGATGCATATTTTTTTATAGTCTAGATTAGAATAATAGCTTTATCCAGTTTGGCGAGATATACCCCATCTAGAACATAGATGGGTATAGTTTCTTAGATAAAGTATCTAAAAGAATTGGATTCTATCTCCTCTTTTTTTCTCCTCTTGTTCAAACGAATTTGAATACGTAATACATATTAGAGTCGAATCCGAATCTAGGGGGGTTGAAATAGACAAGATTCAGCTCAGATCCAAAGAAATAGAATCCGATATTATCTCATTTCTTTGTCTTTTCTTTCATATTCGATTTCTTTATTCTAGATTTCTCCATTCCTTCCTATATGCCTTTCTAGAACCCGTCTAAGTAATGTGCGCAGTACAAAGTTCATGATGCAGAACTCATTTGGTTCATCCTATTGGTGTGACCCATCCGAAAGAAGTATCTTCCAAATAAATATGAGAATTCCAATGAATCCCTAATTGTCTTTTGTTGTTAGGCTTAATCTATAACAAAACGTGCAATCCTTGAATATCTGAAATTGTCTAAGTG